ATTAACCAAAGAGATACGACTTTGCACTATAGTTAGCTCAGCACCAATCAGGAATGCCCAAGGAATTCCAAGAATTCTTGTTATACATTTGTTCCAAGTCTCAATCCTCTTTTCGAGATTCATCGATATTGAATCAATCGAACGCACTTCTAACACCTGTTCCACTTTTGGAAGACCTTGCGTTATATCACCAGATCTTGATTTTTCATATATAAATGTAACTAATGTATCTCCTTCGCAAAGGATTTCCCCGTAATGTCCATGAACAGTTGCTCCTGGAGTAGCCAAATAAGGCTTAGCTGATCGTATTACCACAGAGTCAACTTGAAGAATAAGAACTTGGCCCGATTTTAAATGCGGTCCTTTTTTGGCTATACATACATTTTCACAAAGAAACTGCCCAAGACTAACGATTGTAGATGCCTCTTCACAACAATTGTAATGCAGAAAATACCAATTCAAATTGAATGGATTCAAAATGATGTTACTGCACGAATAGGGATTATAAATTTTACCTTTTTCATCCAGTAAATAATATTTAAGTATTTGAAAAATCTGTTTTAAATTGTCAAGTTGCAAATAGTTAGTTACCAACATTTTGTTATGGGTTATTAAATCGGAAAATAAATCAAAATTATAAATTGGAAAGCCTGTTCCTAAGGGGCCCAACGGATTCCTAATTGGAATTGGGGGGTCCTCTTTAATTGATTCTTTTATCACATTGGGAGATTTTACATCGTTGAATGGGCCTGTTCGAGAACAATTGGATGATGACAAAATTATCAAAGATTGAGATTCCTTATTTCGATTCAATAACGTATGAATAGTTCCTTGATTTGGATTAAGGGATTCTTGAATCCTTGCCTTGGAATAGGAATAAATGGAAGAAAACGGATTGACATTAGCGCGATCTGGTCCATTCTCAGAGATTAATCCTGAACCCGACAGATCATTTCTTTTTCCGGTATACAAAATAGGTGACTTCGCTAAGTCGATTCGTAGAAAATCTCTAATTAAACCATTTGTCCTTATTTCAACAAAAGAAGCACAGGCCTTTTCGATCTTTTTGTCTTGGTCCCAATTCAACACTAAACAAGTCCGAACTAATTGAATACTTGTGTCCCAAATTTCAAGAATAGGGTCGTAATAAAGGATATAGTTCACAACTCGAAGTTGTAGATTATCACTTTCTTGCAAGAGATCCGGTGGGAAAAGTCTTCCTAAATTTATACCATCCGTTTTTTTATATGGGACTACAGGTTGAACCAAAACAAAATATTTTTTTTCATACCTGGAAAGTTTCATTCGTTGGATATAGAGCCAATTTTTCAATTTTTTGTATTCTTTGGAATTTTGTTTTCCCCCTCCTGGTGGTATCAATCGGAATGCCTTGTTTGTCTTTCCAGGAAAATGGATATCTCCAGAAAAGATTATTAGTTTAATTTTTTCTGCTTTTTTCTTCACTCGGACCAATCCACCTACCCGACTTCTTCTATTTAAAGTGATTTGTGTATCTATCCCAATAATACTATTGTGCCGTACCATTATGGAACAAGATTCGGCCAAAATGTGGACTTCCACGGGAATAAAAAAAAACGGATTTACTTCCTTTTGGTATTTTGGCCAAAATACCTTGACTCCTCGATACTCAATCAACTCCTCTTCATTAACGATTGAATTCAGTTCTCTAGTCTCATATTTAGTAAGTCCCGAGCTCTTTCTTATATATCGAGGATCGTCGAAATAAGCAAGAATACTATTTCTACGGAGAATGCCATTTCGCGGGATTTCAATTGAGATACCTGAAGAAGGTATTAATTGGTTCTCGTCCTCTTGAATCGATTCGAGTGGGATGATGACTCTATTTCTTCGCCTCTTTGCCAATAAATCCGAATTCCCCTCGAGAACGGCCGGATTTCTGAGATTACAACGACTGGTACCTGTCATTCGATTAAGTTCTGAATAATCAGGAATCTTATCTCCTTTTTGATTTTTACCAGAAAAATACGAACTAAAAAATTTGTGTCTCACTTGATTATTAGTTACTGAGGGGTTAGAAATATATCTTCGCTTAACAGAAAGAGAATAAGCGTTCATTTGATCTTGATCCTTGTGGATCGAACAGGGGCCTGGACTGGATCTCCAGGGCTCCCCTAATAATATCCATAAATGACTTGTTTTTGGTAAGAGATGAATATTACCATATGTAAATTCAGGTGCATGGTACACATCGGTATTCCAGTGCATTTCGCCTTCTGAGTCAGAATAAATATGTTTTCGAACCTTCTCTTTCAAATTCAAAGTGGATGTTCTCGCGCGAATCTCAGCAATGACTTGTTCTGATTCTACATATTGATCGTTTTGAACTAAAAGAAAACTTTTAGGCGGAATACACACATTGTGTATAATATCTTCACTTTCAATAGTTACATACAAGTCTCTAGAACATAGAAAAGCAGGATGTCCATGACGCGTACGTGTCGGATGAACCAAATCCTCATTGAATTTTATTTTTCCATTAGAAGGGGCTCGGACATGTTCTGCAGTACCCCCTGTGAATACTCCGCCGGTATGAAAAGTTCTTAATGTTAATTGAGTACCTGGTTCTCCAATAGATTGACCTGCAATAATACCTACAGCTTCTCCCAATTCGACCAGGTCGTCGTGAGCCGGGCTTCGGCCATAGCATAGTTGACAAATCCAAGATGTACTCCTACAAGTAAAGGGGGTTCGAATAGAGATTGGTTGTGCTCTAAAAGTTATGAATCTATTAACAAGTCCAACGCCAATATCTTGATTTCTAGTAGCAATGCATCGCGAACCTATATATATATGATCCGCTAATACACGCCCAATTAATGTTTGGATAAAAATCCTGTCGGTCATCATTCCATTTCGAGGACTTACAGAAATACCGCGGACGGTGCCACAATCTGTTCGACGTACAACAATGTGTTGAACTACTTCAACAAGTCTGCGCGTGAGGTATCCTGCATCTGATGTTCGGATAGCGGTATCCACAACTCCTTTACGGGCTCCATAGCAAGAAATAATATATTCTGTTAAAGAGAGTCCTTCGCGTAAATTGCTTTGAATGGGTAAATCAATCATTTGACCTTGGGGATCCGACATTAATCCTCTCATACCTACTAATTGATGTACCTGAGATGCATTTCCTCTGGCTCCCGAAAAAGACATTATATGGACTGGATTAAAAGGATCGGTCATCCGAAAATTAGGATTCATTTCTTGTCGCAAATATTCACTTGTGGCATACCAGATCTCGATCGATTGACGTAATTTTTCTACGGCGTGTACATTTCCATAATGATGGTGTTTTTCCAAAATAAAACTTTGTTGTTCAGCGTCTTGAACTAGCCATCTTTTAGAAGGTATTGTTAAAAGATCATCAATTCCTAATGAAATGGATGCGGCGGTAGCTTGTCGGAAACCCAGAGTCTTTACTTGATCCAGGATATGTGATGTATATCCTATTCCATAGTGATCAATAAATCGACTAATAAGTCGTTTCATGGCAGTTCCGTCTATCACGTTATTGTGAAAGACCTGAGTGGGCCGTTCTGCCATCAGTACCTCCATATTGCGATGAGTAGAATTTGACAATGGGTTTGAGTCAGTGATTGGACAACTTCCTTTTCTAGATCTTGATTCACGTAGAAATTCCGCAATTTTATAGTCCTAGTTAACCCGGCGAGACTCGAATTCCCGCTGGTAGCACAGAATTACAACAGCCCTGCCAAAACCCCTGTATGGCTTCTTCTATTTCTCGATAAAGAGAAATATGCCCAAGAGTGGTTCGAATATATATATAAAGAATTTCTTTTTTTATACTTCTTACTATTAGATAGTGTCCATAAATCTCATAATAGGTCCCCAAAGATTCATAGTGAATTTCAATGGGAGCTTCTCTTGCAGCAATAACGCGTTGATCTAGTCGCCACCGCAGCCACAAAGGACTACCTAATTTGATTCGTTTTTGACGAAAAGCCCCAATTGCATCATAGGCGTTACAAAAAAACGGTTCTTTTTTTTTTGTATACTTATAGTTATTATCTTCATTTTGATCGTTTCTACCATTACACGGATTATACCTATTTACACAAATACCCCGACGATTTCCACTCGTTAAGACATAGAGTCCACTAAGCATATCTTGAGTTGGTGCAGAAATGGGATCTCCAATAGTTGGAGACAAAAGATTCATATGAGAAAACATAAGTAAACGTGCCTCCGCTTGAGCCTCCAAAGATAAAGGCACATGAACAGCCATTTGATCCCCGTCAAAGTCTGCATTGAAGCCCTTACAAACTAATGGGTGTAAACAAATAGCGCGCCCTTCTACTAAAATGGGGAGGAATGCCTGTATGCCTAATCTATGCAGAGTAGGCGCTCTATTCAGCAATACAGGATGGTCATCCAGAATTTCTTGAAGTATTTCCCATACAATCGGTTTTTTTTTACGAATTTGACTCTTAGCAACTCCGATGTTCGAAGCAAGATGTTTTCTAATTAGGTCACGAATTACAAATGCCTGGAAAAGTTCTATTGCTATTTCGCGAGGCAATCCACATCGATGTAATGAAAGTGAAGGGCCCACGACAATCACTGACCGCCCTGAATAATCGACGCGTTTACCAAGCAGAGTCTCGCGAACTCTTCCTTCTTTGCCTTCAATTACATCTGAAAGCGACTTGTAAACTCTATTATGATCATCCCTCATTGGTTGTCCGCAGATTCCATTATCAAGAAGTGCATCCACTGCTTCTTGTAGCAATTTTTCCTGAGATATTATTAATTCTTCTGGCGTAGCTATACTTGTTGTTAATAGATCTGTAAGAGTATTATTCCGATAGATAATTCTTCTATAGATTTCATTAATATCCGAGGTCACCAGTTTATCCTCATCTATATGATAAATTGGTCTCAACTCAGGAGGAAGAACAGGTAATAGACACAAAACCATCCATTTTGGTTCTATA